TCTACGAATAGCTCTTAATGCCGCATCTCTTCCGAGACCCGGGCCTTTTATCATAACTTCTGCTCGTTGCATACCTTGATCCACTACTGTCCGAATAGCATTTCCTGCTGCGGTTTGAGCGGCAAATGGTGTACCCCTTCTTGTACCCTTGAATCCACAAGCCCCGGCAGAGGACCAAGAAATTACTCGACCCCGTACATCTGTAACAGTCACAATGGTATTGTTGAAACTTGCTTGAACATGAATAACTCCCTTGGGGATTCTACGTGTATTCTTACGTGAACCAATACGTCTATTTCTACGCGAACCAATTTTTGGTATAGGTTTTGCCATATTTTATCATCTCATAAATATAAGTCAGAGATATATGGATATATCCATTTCATGTCAAAACAGATCCTTATTCTTTTTTTTTTTTTATTTATTTGTACATCTGTACATCGGGTCTTTTAGATTTCGAGAGTCTTTTTGTTTTAGAAAGATTATCCTTGTCTTTGTTTATGTCTCGGGTTAGAACAAATTACTATAATTCGTCCCCGCCTACGTATCAATCGACATTTTTCACAAATTTTACGAACGGAGGCCCTTATTTTCATATTTGTCATTCCTTTTTTTAATTCCGAATCTACTTATTGGAAGAAAATAAGTTTCTTGAAATTTTTAATTTCGAATTGTATCCTCACGAAAGAATGTTGAAATTGAAAAAACCGCCTAATCATTCAAGTCTTTGCTTTGGAGTCTCTAAATTATACGCCCTTTGGTTGAATCATAAGGACTTACCTCAATTTTTAGTCTATTTCCTGGTAGTATACGTATAAAACTACATGAAATCCTTTACGAAACAAAAACCAGAATAATTTTTTTGTTATCTAAACGAATCCGGAAGATACATACCATCGGTAAGTTGTTCAGTAATTAAACCCTGATGAATCCATTTTTGTTGTTTCATTCCAGGTAAAACCGCTTTGAAGTATCAACTAATGTAAGAGGGATAATATTATAAACTTGTCCTTTCTCTTTTTTCACAAATATGAACCGTGTCGGCTATTAGAAAGATTACCATATATAACACAAAACTTCTCCGCCGATTCCTTCTAGTCGAGCCTTTCGGTCTGTCATTATACCTCGAGAAGTAGAAAGAATTACAACCCCCATTCCGCCTAAAATTCTAGGAATTCGTTGATAGTTAGAATATATTCGTAGACCGGGTCGACTGATCCGTTTTAAATTTAAAACAGTTCTATATGGTCCTTTCCTATTTCTTCTATGGCGTAGGGTTAAAACCAAAAAATATTTATTGCTTTCTTGATGTTTTCTCACGTTTTCAATAAAACCTTCTTGTAAAAGGATTTTAACAATATTTTCAGTGATGTTAGTAGATGGTATTCGAACTGTTCTTTTTTTATTCATGTCAGCATTTCGTATAGAGGTTATTATGTCAGCAATAGTGTCTTTACTCATGATAAACTAAGATTTTTGTTTCCCCCGAATTTTGATATAATCAACATGCTCTTTTTCTTTTTTTCTGAATTTTTTAATATTTATGAATTCTTTTTTTTTTTATTTATGAATTTATTTATGAATTATTAAAGATATATACGTGATAGATAAACAATTTACTAATTAATTAAATAAATTTAATCAATTTCATTCAAATACTATATTAAGGTCTTCCCCTATAATACTTCAGGTGCTAATGAAACTATTTTAGTGAAATTTAACTGTCTTAATTCCCGGGCGATCGCGCCGAAAATTCGGGTTCCTTTTGGATTTCCTTCTTGATCAATAACAACCGCAGCGTTGTCATCATATCGTATTATCATACCGTTGTCGCGTTTGAGTTCTTTACAAGTACGTACAATGACAGCTCGGACCACTTCTGATCTTTCTAGAGGTGTATTTGGTACTGCTTCCTTGATTACAGCAACAATAATGTCACCAATATGAGCATATCGTCGATTACTAGCTCCTATGATTCGAATACACATCAATTCTCGGGCCCCGCTGTTATCCGCTACATTCAAATGGGTTTGAGGTTGAATCATATCATTTTTTTTATCGGTTTTTTCTTTTTCAAAGGTATAAATAAAAAAAAGAAATATTATTTGTTCAAAACAAAAAAATGCAATTGTTTTTTTTTTTCATCCCAAAAACCCCTTTCGTTTGTTTCTACATTCCTATCCAGAAAGAATGAATTGAGTTCGTATAGGCATTTTAGATGCCGCTATTGAAATAGCCCTTCTAGCTATATTTTCTGCTACTCCGCTCATTTCATAAAGTATTCTACCGGGTTTAACGACAGCTACCCAATATTCGGGAGATCCTTTCCCCGAACCCATACGTGTTTCTGTAGGTCTTACTGTAACAGGTTTGTCTGGAAATATGCGTACCCATATTTTTCCACCGCGGCGTGCATTTCGTGTCATTGCTCGCCTCCCTGCTTCTATTTGTCTAGATGTGATCCAAGCGGGTTCAAGCGCTTGAAGAGCATATCTACCGAAGCAAATACGATTACCTCGATAAGATATTCCTTTCATTCTTCCTCTGTGTTGTTTACGGAATCTGGTTCTTTTGGGGTTATAGTTGATGGTTGTTTAGCAATTCCATCCATCTCTACTACAGAACCGGACACGAGAGTTTCTTCTCATCCAGCTCCTCGCGAATTAAACAATTAAAAATAATTAAACAAAAAAAAAAATACACGGTTAATAATATATGGAATCGTGGGATTCTTTGAAATTTGATCTAATCGATTAGAAATTAGAAATTTTTTGTGTTTTAATATATAATTTAAGACGTATTCTATTTATAGATAATGTCGTTTTGGTAGAACGCTATAATGAATCTTTCTTTTGTTTTTCCTTTTATTTCGAATCGACTAAAATTTAGAAATAAAAAAAAAATTCGCGGGCGAATATTTACTCTTTCAACATTCAGTTGTAAGATTAGTCTATGACATGACCTCTCAGAATAAATGAATAGGTTTCTGGTTCGTTCCGCCATCCTACTCAATGAATCATTAGGATTCGTTTTCAATAGAATCTTATGCATTCACAGGTTCTGTCGTTCCCACCACTTCTCGATTAATGATTAGGTCTGAATTTTACAACGGAGCCTCAAATTAAATTTATTCTTGAGTCAACCTTCTCAGTCTTTATTGGCTCGGGGCTCTTGATTTTTTGTTCTATGCACGGATTTGTCTAATTATGGATCAATCAGTATTGATGCTTTATTACATTCCCTTTATATGAGATGACTCATAGACCTTACATATTGGAATTATATATCATTAATATTCTTTTTCTATCTTTCTCTCACCCTTCCATTTATCTGTATACTTTATATTGCTTTACAACCCATAATCAGATTTTGTTTATGTAAAAAAGATTTCAGTTGCTACAATGATATGACTTATATATCATATCTTGACTGGTTCTTTCTATCCAGATAACACGAAGTGATGAGTTGGTTATTAGTTCTATAGTTATCAGTTTGTACTATGGGTTGTCCATTTTTTTGAATCCCAACCCTAAAAAAACCAACGAGTCACACACTAAGCATAGCAATTATATCAAATGATTAATCGAATTTTTATTCAACCTTATAGAATTGTTCTTTTTTTTATTATTTACCAGAAAAAGAATGAAAGAGTTTGCCATTTTTTGTTTTATCACCAGATAGAACTAAATATAAGTCAAGTAAGTTCTTATTATTCCTCGTCTACAAATATCCAAATTTTGATGCCTAATACCCCATAGATAGTTCGAACTGCATAGGAACAATAATCAATTTTAGCTCGAATGGTTTGTAGAGGAACTCTACCTTCTCGGATCCATTCAACACGTGCAATTTCTTTTCCGTCGATACGCCCTGCAATTTGTACTTGAATCCCTTTTGTACCTGCCTGTTCAGTTAATTCAATAGCTTTTTTCATTGCTTTGCGAAATGAAACTCTATTCTTTAATTGTCCGGCTATAAATTCTGCAAGAATATTGGGGTGCCCGTAAGGATTTGCAATTCTTGTAATAGCAATGTTGAGTTTTCGGTTTACACAATTGAGTTCTTTTTGTACATGCGTCTGTAATTCTTCGATTCTTCGAGTCCTGTCTTCTATTAATAACTTGGGGAATCCCATATAGATTATGACCTGAATCAAATCGATTCTTTTTTGAATCTCTATACGTGCAATTCCCTCTACATTAGAGGATATTTTCATATTATTTTGCACATAATTTTTGATACAATCTCGTATTTTTTGATCTTCTTGTAGATCCTTTGAATAATTTTTTGGTTGTGCAAACCAAAGAGAATGATGACCTTGGGTTGCACCAAGTCTGAAACCAAGTGGATTTATTTTTTGTCCCATAATCCCCCACTACTATATATATCGTGAAACATGACATCTGTTTGTATTTTTTTTTTATTCATTCGATTTTTTTTAAGCATAACATAATATAGCGTATTTGTATTTTTTATAATATAAAATATTCTTCCTTTAAGTATTCCTCAGCTCTAATTTATAGAATTTCCTTTTATCTATTTCTTCCTCTTCATCTAAAGATATATCTTTCAATACAATAGTTATATGACAAGTGGATCTTTTTATAGGATAACCCCGTCCTCGAGCCCGGGGCTTTAATTTTTTCACAGTTGTGCCCTCGTTGACTTCGGCTTTACTAATGATTAAACTTGTTTTGTTCAAACCCTTATTGTGATTAGCATTTGCTGCTGCAGAATAAACCAATTTTAAAATGGCATAACATGCTCGATAAGGCATAAGTTCTAGTATCATAAGTGTTTCTTCATAGGACCGCCCACGAATTTGATCAATTACTCTTCTCGCTTTGTGAGCAGACATACATATATGTTGACCTAAAGTGTATACTTCTGTATATTTCTTCACCTTTCTCTTCTGTATCATAAGATTCACCTCTCATTAATGAACGATAAGCATCTATATTTTATTATTTTTTAATTAATTATTAACGACGGGATCTATT